GTATCGAAACCTTGGGTAGTAAAAAAAAGTGGGATGCTGTATTTCCAGGATTGGATTTCATATTCGAATGAACCCCGTAATCGTAAGAAAGTAGGTTTTTTTGCTATGGGCCTAGCAAAAGAAAAATTAGGATAGGATCCTATAAGATCTCCTCCCTTCAAAATCGGACGTGAAAGTTTCCTTTCATCCGGCTCAAGTAGTTACACCAAATAAAGATAACGAACAGGGTTACCACTTTCAAATTTATTTGCTAAAAGTCCCTCCAAAACAAGACCTACCCTTTACTCAAGTTCTCAATAAAGACCAAGTAAGATTTCATTTATTCATTCTTTTTTCTTTTCCTTTTTATTTAGATTTTCTTTTCTTAATTCTTTCGTTTATATTTAGTCAATTATCAAAATTACGAGATAACTGAAATTGAAATTCTTGAGTAGTCTCCTTCCCTTCGAAGGACTAATTCCAAGTACCTTGGAATTCTTGAGGGATTGACTTGTCTATGTATTATTCCATTCGATCTTTTAGGTCTCTACTTCACCTCGACGGTTATGCCACGATGCCCTTCTTCAAACTTTCAAATTAAAGTCTCTATCCGATGCTCTTAAAGCCTATATGCGATGTATAGGCTTCTGCAACCATGACCTATTTGTTTACTTAAACATAATTTCTTTCTAAAAAAAAAGAGGGGGCAATGCTTAATTTCAGAAATGAAAAAAGTCGGTTTTCACGAGGTACAACTAGAAATTCCTATTTATTTGGGACTGACTTGACCATAGACCAATTCCCTTTTTATTGGGTAGTATTGAATACACCCAGAATTCTGAGCTCCATCTTACTCCTCCCAAGATACATGTCAGATCCAGGGCATCCTAATTCGATTATCGATTAAATGGGATGACAGTTTTTCATTTCAAATCTGTAAAATCAAAATTTCGATCAAATCACACATCGCAGTATACTAGGCCCTCCAATTCTTTAATAGATTTATCTAAAAGATTGGCGATAAAACTAGGAAGACGTTTCAAATACCACACATGGGTTACTGGGCATGCCAATTTGATGTAGCCCATTTGATATCTGCGTATCCGAGAATTAACAAATTCGACTCCGCATTGTTCACAAAAATTTAGGTCTTCTTTTTCATCTCCGATTCCTCGATAATTTCCACAAGCACAAATTCCACTTTTTATAGGACCAAAAATCCTTTCACAGAATAATCCCTCTTTTTCAGGTTTATTGGTCTTGTAATGAAAAGTATAGGGTTTTGTCACCTCTCCAACAAGCTCTCCGTTAGGTAGGATTTTATTGGCCCAAGCACTTATTTGTTGAGGAGAAACTGATCCAATTCGTAGTTGTTGATGTTTATACCGATCGATCATAGAAGAAAAATTATGAGTAATTTCGATTAAGCTTCCTTCCTATTAATCTGGAAGTTCTTCTCAGACACAAAGAAATGATTCAGTTCCAAAGCTAAAGATCGTAGTTCTCGAACGAGCAATCGAAAAGATTCTGGAGCATCCTCGGGTTTAGGTATTGTTCCTCCAACGATCGTAGTACCAAGTACTTCTTGACGAGCTTTAATATGATCAGATTTATAAGTAAGCATCTCTTGTAGAATATGAGAAACACCAAATCCCTCTAGAGCCCAAACCTCCATTTCTCCTATACGTTGTCCTCCTTGCTTGGCCCTTCCTCTAAGGGGTTGTTGTGTAACAAGTGCATAATGCCCACTGGAGCGTCCATGTATTTTATCATCAACCTGATGAATTAATTTCAAGATATAAGGCTTTCCTATTATAACAGGCTGTTCAAAAGGATTTCCTGTTCTTCCATCAAATATTCTGCTTTTTCCAGGATACTCAGGTTCAAAGACCCATGGATTAGCTGTTTGCTTGCTGGCTTCATATAATTCAGAAAACACTAATTTTCTCGAAGCCTCTTGTTCATATCTCTCATCAAAAGGCGCTATTCGATAATGTCTATCTAGCAGATCTCCCGCTAACCCCAGCGAACATTCAAATATCTGTCCTACATTCATTCGTGAAGGTACTCCTAATGGGTTGAAGACCAAATCAACAGTTCTTCCATCTTGCAAATAAGGCATATCTTGTCTAGGCAAAATTTTGGAAACGATACCTTTATTTCCATGTCTTCCAGCTACTTTATCGCCTACTTTGATTTCACGTTTCTGTAAAATATATACACGAATTGTTTCTGGATTAGAATCCGAACCCCTTTTTTTCTGGACCCATCTAACATCAATAACGCGGCCCCTACCACCTGTAGGGAGTTTTAGACAAGTTTCCTTTGAACTCGACACCTGAATGCCAAGTATGGCTCGTAATAACCTATCTTCAGGGGCATACGATGACTCTTTTGCCATCTGAGGCGTTAATTTACCTACTAAAATATCGCCCGTTTCTACCCACGATCCCAGCGCCACAATTCCATTTTTGTCTAAATTTCGGAGTAAATGGGCTTCTAGATGCGGTATTTCGTTAGTGATCCTTTCGGAACCTTGACTTGTCACATGAGCCTGAATTTCATATTTCCTTATGTGAAAAGAAGTATAAATATCTCCATATACCAGACGCTCGCTAATGAGTACCGCATCTTCAGAATTGTAACCCTCCCACGGCATATAAGCTACTAATACGTTTTTACCCAAAGTGAGTTCGCCACCAACTGTAGCGGCACCATCTCCTAAAATTTGTCCCTTTTTAATGCACTTATCCCGCTGAACCCGACCTTTTTGATGCATACAAGTATTTTTGTTAGAACGTTGATACACAACTAATGGAATATTGAAAATATCCCCATTGCCTAATAAAAAAATTTTGTCAGTCTCGTTATAAATGATCCTTCCCTCATGTTCGGCTATAACAGAAACTCCTGAATCTAGAGCCACCTGTCGTTCCGCTCCAGTTCCAACAATGCATTTCTCGGACTGAGAAAGCGGAACTGCTTGACGTTGCATATTAGAACTCATTAAAGCTCGATTCGCGTCATTATGCTCGATAAAAGGAATAAGGGAAGCTCCAATAGAAAAATATTGGAAGGGAAAAATACTGCGAAGATGAACCTGTTCCCATGCAATAGTCAGGAATTCTTGACGATATCGAGCTGGAACAACCTGTTCTTCCTGAATACCTTGACTCAGTGCCAAAGAATTTCCTGCTGCGATCATATAGTATTCATCCCTATTTGGTGATAAATAAAACATCCGGTTTTTTTTTGATTTTGATTCTTCAAAGATTTCATAAAATGGGCTTTCTAGAGAGCCCCAATGACCAATTTTCGCATGAATTGCTAAGGATCCAATAAGCCCAACGTTGATTCCTTCAGACGTGTCAATTGGACAAATGCGTCCATAGTGACTAGGATGGATATCTCGTATCCGAAAATTCGCAGTTCGCCCTGTCAATCCTCCAGGTCCCAAATAACTCAACTTTCTCCCATGAACTGTTTGTGTCAATGGATTAGTTCGATCTATAACTTGAGATAATGGGTGTAACCCGAAAAAAGATTCATAAGTAGTTGTTAATGGAGTTGAAGGTACCAAACTCTGAGGAGTCGGTATCAATTTATGTCTAATTGCTCCACATATAGTGCCTCGAACCATATTTTCTAAACGAACCAAAGCCAATCCAAATTGATCTTGTAAGAGATCCGCAACCGAACGAATACGCTTATTTTTTAAATGATTCATATCATCAAGCGTGCCCATTCCAAATTTCATTCCAATCAAATAATCCGCAGCCGCCAATATATCTCTCGGTAACAAAAATGTATTAGTGGGAGGTAGATCAAGATTCAATCTCTGGTTCATATTTCGTCGACCAATCCTTCCTAATTCACATCTTTGTTGAAAGAATTTTTTTTGTAATTCCTTACATAGAGATTCAGAAAATACTGGATCTCCACCTACACACGTAAATTGTTGATAAAACTCCAAAATAGCAGTTTCCTTTGACCCTATTTTTTTTTTCTCCTTCTCATTTAGAAAAGACAAGAAAATCTCAGGGTAGCAAACATTTTCTAAAATTTCCCTTAGATTCAAACCCATAGCTGATGATAGAACTAGAATAGAGATTTTCTGTTTCCTACTTACACGAGCCCATATCCTTGCTTTTCTATCAATCTCTAATTCAAATCTTCCTCCCCAATCTGATATTATGGTGCCACTATAGACCGAAATTCCGTTATGGTCCGCTTCGGACCGATAATAGATACCGGGGCTTTGCAAGATTTGATTGATCGCAGTTCTGTATATTCCATTTACTATAGAGGTTCCCAGGGAATTCATTAGAGGAATCTTTCCAATAAAAAGGGTTTGTTTTTGCATATCCCTACTGGTTTTCCACATTAATCTCGCGGATACATATAATTCAGAAGAATATGTGATTGCTTCATATACAGCATCTCTTTCTTTTATCAATGGTTCCACCAATTGATATGTTTCCGCAAATAATTGGAATTCAATTTCTTGCTCTGTATCTTCAATTTTTGGAAACTTATAAAGTTCTTCGGTTAAGCCATGATCAATAAACCTACAAAACCCTTCAAATTGTATCTGATTAAACCCAGGTATTGTAAACGTTCCCTCATTTCCATCCCCCAGCATTTTGAATTTCTGATTTATCAAAAAAAATCCCATTATTGAATCATTCTTTATCCAAAAATATGGATCGATCTAGCAACGATGGAATTGAATATTCTGTTTACTAAATCACATGAAATTTTATCCTAGTATGAACATAGGAATAAAGAACAAATTGGAATTTGAAACAGATACAATACAAATGGAAAGAAAATGAAAAATTTGACTTAACTTAGACTTATTTTATGGAGTTTTAGCTTTGTATAAAATAGCAAAAGTTATTTCATTTTTACCACTATTATGATATTACATATTACAATCTGATTAGATACCAGCAAACTAAACGTATTCCGGATTTGGTCTGTTTGATGAGAGAAAGACATAATAATCAGAAAAACGAAAAAGTTGATTAATATTTCATTTTTCATCGATTCAGTTAAAAAAAAGATTCGCATATAATATAAAGGAGACGTTTTTACCTAATTTTTTAGTCTAATTCATATAATATGATTTAAGTGCGTAAGAAGACTTGTATTTATTAAACATGTTCAGATATGACTCTAGCTATCTATACATATCTCCTCCTTTTTTTGAATTTCTATTCGGGACAGCCTATGTCGTGTTCTATCAAAGTTACTATTTTCTATAGATAAAAATCATATACAGAACAGTTAAGATATTTGATTAGATATCTGTAAAACGATTTAGGTTCTGGGGTTTACATATATGCATAATTGCTATTATAATATTAATATAACTATAACTGAGAAGAGTTTTTTTTTTTAATCTTGATTAGTTATGTATTAATTTGGATTTTTTATATCATTAGGGAAAGACAATTTTATAAATTGTAGATTAAAATCCGAGAATCGTTCATGAATTCACAGTCACATAGTTAATGGTCCCGATTTGTCATAAATTTTTGCTTTTCTTTTGTTACTGAAAAGCCACATTTTTTTCTCAACTCAATCTAAAAAGAAAAGGGGAGGTATTTTTAGCTATTTTGTATCGTCTTGGCGGCATGGCCGAGCGGTAAGGCGGGGGACTGCAAATCCTTTTTCCCCAGTTCAAATCCGGGTGTCGCCTGATCAACAAAACCTTCGAAATACCCCTATTGTTTTGCTGATTTAACTTGTCAAATTTGCTCTCAACGCAATCCCAACGGAAGAAAAAGCTTCTTGATACTTGCTTGATTCTAAACATCTGAAAATTCTGTCCTCTAAAGTGCTGTAAATCTTTTCGTCTCGGATTCAAGGCAAGTTTCTAGTAGTGGGGAATTTATAAATCTTAATCTGATAGCCCTTACACTACTAATGCAATGTCTACTGATTGGATCTTAAAGTAGAGTGAATACTCAAGAGGAAGTTAATTAGTAATTGCAGAAATGGCGTAAGGTACTTTGTCTACAGACTCATAAAAATCTCTGAGTACTGGGACATTCAATCAATCAATACTAATTAGATTGATTGAATGGATTAATTTGCCTTTCTTTACTTTTTTTATAGAAAAAAACGAAGTTCTTTTAGGGAATTCCTATTCCATTCTTGACTAGACTGTCTTAACATTGTTTTACATAGAGAATGGGGAGAAGGTAAGATACAGATTCGATCAAATGGAAAAAATATAGGGCTATGTAATAAATAGCGATCCATCTTGATTCTATCTTTTTTAGACGTTTGAGTTAAGGAATAAACAAACCATGTTATTGTTCCTACATGTTAGAAAGATTTTCTTGATACTTCCAAAAGCGTCGCTGCTTGTTTTGCTTGTACTTAATCTTTACCGATTCTACTACAAATCGTATACTAACTTATTAGAATTGAATTGGATTTATTAGATCGTTTCATCAATGGTATGGAGCAAAATCCTTTTTTGACTCTGTGCCAATAATTCTACTATTATTAGTGACTAATAATGGAATAATTCCTTCATATTCATAGAGATAGGGGATAGAATTCACATGGATATAGTAAGTCTCGCTTGGGCTGCTTTAATGGTAGTCTTTACATTTTCCCTTTCACTCGTAGTATGGGGAAGAAGTGGACTCTAGAGTTGAGGTACTACGAATTGAATTGAGGAATCAAACGGCATCAATTGTTTTCTAAATTGTTTGGCAAAGATTTCACTCTTCTTATTAATTTCATTTTAGATAAAATTATCTGCATTTCTATATTATATTGAAGTCTAGTAGAGTAATGTAGTCTATGAATATTCAAATATATATTGAATAACAATAATCCTGTATATGAATAAGAACTTTCTATATTATTTCATATATTCATATATATATGACTTCTATTCTGTATATGAATAATCAAAAAAAATACGAATAATATCATTTCAATCAAACAAACAAGGAATGAATACAAATGATTGGAAATCCGTTTCTAACCAAATTCTTCCTAAAATTTATATTTTGATAAACCCCGCTCTTAACAGTGTTCTAGATCTAGACAATGCGGAAGAGTGTAAACCTTTTTAACCTTTCTATTTGCCTTTTTATTTGTTCTGTTTCCCCCTTTACTGTTTAAAACCGAAAAGAAAGCGGTTCGGTTATTAAACATTCAATTAAGTGAATACATCTCGTCATATATACATGTAGGAAAATACATATTTAGATTGTAGATTGATCTATATTAAGATTAAGCCGCCTACACCGTTATCCAGTACAAATACACTACATAACAATAATATAATAGAGAGTATGGTAGAAAGAAATAGGAATCTTTCTACCATACTCATACTATCGAATCTCATAGAATACTGTTGATTCTAGTCCGCTCATTTCATTTAAGACACGAAATTGGAATTCTTTTCATTTTTCATTTTGTTTCTTCAATCATTCACAAGAATTAAGAAGTCAAGTTTCATTCAACTTTATCGCCCTGACTTTGACTGATAGTTTTTACGTATATTATAAGCAAAAAGGCAGTAGGAACTAGAATGAACAGTGCAGTAGCAATAAATGCGAGAATATTTACTTCCATAATCTCACTATTTATTTGATTTTTCTTTACTTCGCAATAACTCGGGATTTAATCCCATAGAGATGATAACTCTTTCGCCTGTAAATTAAATATCATGAATAACAATATCTGAACTATGAAATCGATTCATCGTCGAGAATTAAATAGTATAACATAGGAAGATCCTTTCTCCATACCGAATCAAAAATTTCTTGACTTTCTTTTTTATTGATCACTTTTTCCATTCTTTCTTTTCTCTAAATGACTGCTTTCTCATCTGATGAAGTCTCATCTAAACGCCTTTACGCTTACATTGGTTACAAACAAACCCAAACAAAGGATAAAAGCAAAAAAAAAAGAAAAAATAACGAGGGGTTATAACTTAACTCCTTTAAGAAACTAATCTTCTTGGAAAACAAAAAAGGTGTGATAAAAATGAGTCCCAGTATAAAAAATCTATCAAATTCACTATATTGAGAGTTTTTTTCTTTGACAGAAAACCTTCAACGATTATTCAGTCCCTCGCTAAAACTAAAAGAAGGATCCCTTGGGAATGACATTATGCTATTTGTCCTCTTTTTACATTTTACAGAAAACAAAAAAAAGGAGAGAGAAATTTATGTATTTTTTTTGTATTAGTATTACATTTTGATCCGTCGGGACTGACGGGGCTCGAACCCGCAGCTTCCGCCTTGACAGGGCGGTGCTCTGACCAATTGAACTACAATCCCAGGGAAATAAAGTATACGGTATACATAGTCTTATGATTTCATTCAAAGACTTTCTATTTAGATTAGAATCATCATCTTATAACAGAGACGTGAGTGATATATATATATCAATGCTTTTTAGTGCGAACAGCAAGGATTACGAGTAATCCTTTACTTATTTCCAAATCGATTGATAATCGTTCTTTCAATGAAAAAAAAATAAAGTAATGGAAAGAAAAAAACTCTTTTTTTTTCTTAAACTTTATACTTACAGATCATGATATGAATCTAGATCATCAGCAAGATCCTAATCTTTTTTTTTCTTTCGTATCGGGCATTTCTGGAGAACAAAGGGGTTATATCATTTCATGTGTGTTGAATTAACGAATTATTGGGCCGAGCTGGATTTGAACCAGCGTAGACATATTGCCAACGAATTTACAGTCCGTCCCCATTAACCGCTCGGGCATCGACCCAGGAAGAAAAAATTCTGGGCTTACTGAGAATCCCTGATCAATTTTTCCTTTCGTAATACCTTACCCCCAGGGGAAGTCGAATCCCCGCTGCCTCCTTGAAAGAGAGATGTCCTGAACCACTAGACGATGGGGGCATAGTTGCCCGACCACCAGCACACTATGCTCATAGTATGAGCAGTTTTTTGAAATTGTCAATATACAATAGAATGATATGGTCTGACTAGATCCGAAGTCTTTTTTCGTCTTTCATGATTCCATATAATTTTTTGTCTATTTCTGAATCATTCATTAGAATCGCTATTCTATATAAATAGAAATCTATTTTTTATTATCTACTATATTTCCATTTAGAATTTATATTTATGATTTGGACTTTTTTTCTAAGAATTTTGTTCATCGAATCTCTTCATCAACTACTCAATAAAATATCTTGAATCTATGTTGAATTCGTAGGTACATGTATCAATCCAATGTCAAAAACCTTTTTTATTTGCCCTATATTTCCTAGGTTACCCTATATGCACTAGGTAAATAAAATTGCTGTAAATCCAATTTTTCGTTGGGGAATAAGCCATTATGCAAATAAAATATATATCTAGAAATATGTTATAATTCAATATATTTATATTCACTAAACTCATAGTGGTTTTTTAAGGAATAAAATGAAACAGGCCCTTTTAACTCAGTGGTAGAGTAACGCCATGGTAAGGCGTAAGTCATCGGTTCAAATCCGATAAGGGGCTTTTACCTTAAAACTCTCGTGGGAGTATTCATATTTTAAGCGAGACTAGAGATACTGTTGATATTTGTAATATCAAAAAGTAAGAAAGCGTATAATTCTAAAAATGAATGAATTAGCATAAGTTATCATTCTAATAAGTTATAGTATAGTAATACTAGTGATAAATTTTCTTTTGAATCGCCAAACACTCCTATTTGACTTTACATTATTTTAATCAAAAAAAAAATGAAAGATTCGAAATCAACAAAAGAAAAAGTAAGTGAACCTAACCCATTGAATTATTATTATATCCACTATCCTGATATTAAAATTCGATATAGATGAAATCGGAACAGTGGGTCTCTCTTTTCATTTTCATATTTCTTTGGGCTCTGCGGAAATCCGTCGATATTTCCGATTAAATCTTCTTACTCCTAGATGGAATAAATAACTATTCCTTTCTTTCCCATAAAAAAGTTTCATAACATAAGAGACATAGCAAAGACCTTTTCTATATCCTTCTTTGATTC